AGTGCCATGCTTTGGTTAAGCTACAGTGACGTTTAAGATTGTTTGTTTGTTGATTGTTTGTTTGTTGATTGTTTGTTTGTTGATTGTTTGTTTGTTGATTGTTTGTTTGTTGATTGTTTGTTTGTTGATTGTTTGTTTGTTGATTGTTTGTTTGTTGATTGTTTGTTTGTTGATTGTTTGTTTGTTGATTGTTTGTTTGTTGATTGTTTGTTTGTTGATTGTTTGTTTTGTAGGGAAGTTTCTTTATAATGTTATAGGATAATGTTTGAGTTAAGATGTGGGTTTGTATACGATATTTTAATGTAATTTTAGTAGTGATAACGTATAAATCAATACATTAAATATCGAATGTTTAATGAAAGCATCGTATTTATTTAGGTAAAAGTTACTAGTGTTGTTAAGGAAGTTAAAGGAAATTAGAGAAAGTGAAAGAGTGGTAAATAATGAAAAATTATGTCCTGCAAGCATTCATTAATCGATGGCATTTAAACTACCTGCGCGGAGTCCATGCACCGAATGTAAATCAAAGTGCATCAGTGTGGATATGATTCCCCTAGTCCATGCAAACCATGACATTAATAGCACCTGAGGGCCACGGAGTAGTACGCAACGCATGTGATGCTCAAGTCTTAGATTGTGATTACCCGTTGCACTGGAGGGGCGATTTGAAGACGCCCAAAAAAAAAAGGAAGAAAGGCGAAAGGATTGTGGGATGTCGCGATCACGGACTAAAATGGTGAGATATAACCAACCAGATGTATTCGTAAAGAGCAAGTTCTGAGTATTAACCAATTTATGGCCCTGACATAGGAACCAGAGGCGCAAAAGAGCAAGTTATGCTAGGGTTTAGGGGGAAAGAATGGGCCTGAAGCTAGTAACGTAGGACATTACTTACACCGGGTTGCTGATTTCACGTGAGGAGCACGACTAATAAATAACCTGGTACGTCGTCTGAGGGCGCCGCGAGAGATTTTAAGGCGAGATGGGGATAAAGTACTAAAACGTTGGTACTAGGGCACTGCCGTATGGTTGAGGAGTTTATGTATAAACCAAGCATGTTGATGGGTTTAGTACGATATATGTGAATATTCCTAGGTCCATTATCTGGATTGTCCTCTGGAATCGGAGGGGGGTGGAGAGTGTATAGTCCGCATATAATTTAATGGATTCGGGCCATGGATGATATGTAGTAGGGGAAGATAATTGTATGCAACGTAATACATAGCGACCGCAAAAAATGCGACCGAAAATTGTGTCCGGCGCGGGGGGGGGGGGGGGGGGAAAAAGAAAATTTGATGGAAAAAAGAAATTAATGAGTTGTGGGGGAAGGAGAAATTAGTAGGAGCAGGTTCCTATAGTTGAGGTTTCATACAACAGTGGTTTTTCAAGCCGCAGGCCTTGGAGAAAAGCCAAGTAGGAATGGCTATGACTTATTTTGTTTTTTTATTGGGATTATGTTTTGTGTTGGGTGCTTTGGCTGTTGCATCTAATCCTTCCCCATATTATGGAGTAGTTGGTTTGGTATTAGCTTCTATTGTAGGGTGTGGATGGTTGTTAAGTTTAGGTGTTTCTTTTGTGGCGTTAGTGTTGTTTATGGTGTATTTAGGGGGGATGTTAGTGGTCTTTGTTTATTCTGTGTCTTTGGCGGCAGATCTTTTTCCTCAGGCTTGAGGGGATTGGCGTGTTATTGGGTATGGGATAGGTTTTATTTTGGTGGTGGTAGTTGGTTTGGTTGTTGGAGGGTTTGTTGAGTGCTGGAAGTTTGGAGTAGTTACAATTGATAGTGGGGGGATATTTTTAATGCGGTTGGATTTTAGTGGGGTGGCTGTATTTTATTTATATGGGGTTGGGATGTTTTTAGTGGCTGGGTGGGGGTTGTTGTTGACTTTATTTGTTGTGTTGGAGTTAGTGCGCGGTTTGTCACGTGGGGCTATTCGGGCAGTTTAGGGGAGTGATCAGAGAATAGTTTAGTATAAAATACCAGCTTTGGGAGTTGGAGATAGAGGTTTAAGTCCTCTTTTTCTGATTTTGCATGGAAACTCTAAGAAGAAGGCAATCTTCAGTCTTTGGTTTACAAGACCAATGTTTTGTATAAACTATTAGAGTGTTTAGTAGTTTAGTATTTTGTTTTCTAGGGCCCCTGTGAGGGGAAATAGAATTAGGAGAATAGTGAAGTAGGTAATGGAGGCTAGTTGGCCGATAATGATGAATGGGTGTTCGACGGGTTGGCTGCCTACTCATGTTAGGATGAAGAGGTTAGAGACAAGTGTTCAGAATAAGAGTTGGGATAGGGGGCGGAATGTTATTGTACGTTGTTTGGATTTGTGGAGTAGGGGGGTTAGGAATAGGACTAGGACGGAGGCTGCTAGGGCTAAGACACCTCCTAGTTTGTTAGGGATTGATCGTAGGATGGCGTATGCGAATAGAAAATATCATTCGGGTTTAATATGTGGTGGTGTAACTAGAGGATTTGCTGGTGTGAAGTTTTCTGGGTCGCCTAGAAGGTTAGGTGAGAATAGGGCAAGGGTAAGTAGGGGTAGGAATATGATAATGAATCCTAGGATATCTTTTAGGGAGAAATAGGGGTGGAATGGGATTTTGTCACAGTTTGATACGATACCTAGGGGGTTATTTGAGCCTGTTTCGTGTAAGAAGGTGAGGTGGATGATAGTGAGGCCTGCAATGATAAAAGGTAATAGGAAATGGAGAGCGAAGAATCGGGTTAGTGTGGGATTATCTACTGAGAATCCCCCTCAGGCTCATTCTACTAGAGTTTGGCCGATGTATGGAATTGCTGAGAATAGGTTGGTGATGACTGTAGCTCCTCAGAAGGATATTTGTCCTCAAGGTAGAACATAGCCCACGAAAGCAGTTGCTATTAGGGTTAGGAGTAGGATGACACCTGTGTTTCATGTTTCTTTGTAGAGGTATGAGCCGTAGTAGAATCCTCGTCCGATGTGGAAGTAGATACAAATGAAGAAGAATGAGGCTCCATTTGCATGAAGATTTCGGATTAGTCAACCATATTGTACGTTTCGACATGTATGGGCGACTGATGAAAAAGCTAGGGTTGTATCTGCTGTGTAATGTATGGCGAGTAGAAGTCCGGTTAGGATTTGAGTTATTAGGCAAATTCCAAGTAAGGAGCCGAAGTTTCATCAAGCGGAGATGTTTGATGGGGTAGGGAGATCGATTAGGGAGTTGTTGAGTATTTTTAATAGAGGGTGGGATTTTCGAAGGTTTGGGGCCATTAGAAGTTCTATGAGATAATAGAATGATGAGGATAGATATGGCGAAAGTTCCTAGATAGGTTTTGATTAGTCCGGTGTGAAGGGTGGTTGAGGTTTTGGTTATTATGAGTTGTAGGTCAGCAAGTCCTTCGGGGCCGATTTTTTTATATCAGGATAGATCAATTAGGTGGGAGGCAAGTTTTTGTCCGTTATTTAAGAGGTTTGTGGAGCTGAGGCGGTGAAGTAATGGGTTGAAGTATCCTAATGTTGAGGAGAAGTTTATTAGGATGTTTTGTTTTGGTTGGGTTAAGGTGTGTGTTATGTTTGATAATTCTAGGGCTAGGATCATACCTAGGATTGTGACGAGGATGGCTGCAGTTTTTGTGATTGTTGGTATAGTTATTGGTGGAGTTTTTGTGGGAGGGATAAAGGATGTGATGAGTAGGCCGGCTATAATGCTGCCTAGGGCTAAGCGGATGATTGGGTTAATAATTGTTGGGTTGTTTTCGTTTATTAGGGTAATTGAAGGTATTCGAGTAAAGCCTGTTTGGACTAGTAGTGTTATGCGTAAGGTATAGGTTGCAGTGAATGATGTGGCTAGTAGGGTTAGTAATAATGCCCAGGTGTTTAGGTGTGAGGTGTTTATACTTTCGATGATTAGGTCTTTTGAGTAAAATCCTGCTAGAAACGGAGTTCCTATTAGGGCTAGGTTTCCGATGGTTAGGCAGGATGTGGTTGTAGGAAGTATTTTTTGTAATCCTCCTATTTTTCGGATGTCTTGTTCTCCATTTAAGTTGTGGATAATTGATCCTGAGCAGAGGAATAGTATAGCTTTGAAAAAGGCGTGTGTTGAAATGTGGAAGAAGGCTAGTTGGGGAAGGTTTAATCCAATGGTTACCATTATTAGGCCTAGTTGGCTAGATGTGGAAAAGGCGATGATTTTTTTAATATCGTTTTGTGTGATTGCGCATGTAGCGGCAAATAGTGTGGATAGGGCTCCTAGGCATAAGCATAATGTAAGAGCGGTGTTGTTGTTGGTGAATATTGGGTGAGTGCGAATTAGTAAAAAGATTCCGGCAACTACTATTGTACTTGAGTGTAATAGGGCTGAGACTGGGGTTGGTCCTTCTATGGCAGCTGGAAGTCATGGGTGGAGGCCAAATTGGGCAGATTTTCCTGTGGCAGCTAAAATAAGGCCTAGTAGGGGAAGAGTTGGGGTTTGGGTGGGGTTGATGGCTTGTTGTATTTCTCATGTATTTGTGGTCGAGGCTAGTCATGCTATGCTTAGGATAAGGCCGACATCCCCAATTCGATTGTAAAGGACGGCTTGGAGGGCAGCTGTGTTGGCTTCTGCTCGGCCTTGTCATCAGCCGATTAATAGGAATGATATAATACCAACTCCTTCTCAGCCAATGAATAGTAGAAATAGGTTGTTGGCAATGGTTAGGGTTAGTATTGCAATTAAGAATATTAGTAGGTAATAAAAGAATTTTGTAATGTAAGGCTCTGAGGCTATGTATCAAGTTGCGAATTGGAGAATAGATCATGTTACAAATAATGCAATAGGGAAGAATATTATAGAGTATTGGTCTATTTTTAGGCTAATTGGAATTTTGAAGTTTATAATGAATTTTCATTCTCAATGAGAGATGATGCTTTCTATTCCCGAGTATATAAATAGGGTTATTGGTATTAAGCTGGTTAGGAAGGCAGTTTTGACAGTACGGGTGATGATTGTGGGGGAGTTTTTGAGAGTACTTGATATAAAGGGGAGTAGAATTGGTATGAGGATGATTGTTAGTGTTAGGATTATGGATGTGTTTATAAGTAATGCAATTTCCACTACTTTTACTTGGATTTGCACCAAGATGGGTGGTTCCTAAGACCAATGGATTACTATTATCCTTTAAAAGTAAGGGGACTGAGGTTTTAGACTCAGATGTAAGAGTTAGCAGTTCTTAGTGGTTGAACCTCCCCTCGGCAGGTAAGAAGGGTTTAACTTCTATTTTTAGAATCACAGTCTAATGTTTGGGTTAAACTATACTTGCATAGAGGGGTTCCTGAAATTAGTTCTGGTTTTAAGATTAGGAGGAGTAAAGGGATGATATGTAGGATTATTAGGAGATGTTCTCGTGTGTTGGAGTTTTGGATTGATGTGATGTGACTGGGTAGGATGCCTCGTTGGGTTATTAGTAGTATGAATAGGGTGTATGAGGCGGTTAAGAATGTAGCGATTCCGGTGAGGATAATTGTGAATGCAGATCAGTTGAATAATGAAATTATAATGGTTAGTTCTGCTATTAAGTTGGTGGTTGGGGGTAGTGCTATGTTAGTTAAGTTTGCTAGTAATCATCATGTGGCTATAAGAGGTAGTAGGGGTTGGAGTCCTCGCGTTAGAATGAGAATTCGGCTGTGTGTGCGTTCGTAGTTTGTGTTAGCTAAGCAGAATAGTATTGAGGAGGTAAGTCCGTGGGAGATTATAAGGATTATTGCGCCTGAGAATGATCAGTGGGTTTGGATTATGCATGCAGCGATGACTAAGCCTATGTGACTTACGGAGGAGTAAGCAATGAGGGATTTTAGGTCTGTTTGGCGTAGGCAGATTGAGCTGGTTATTAATGCGCCTCAGAGTGCTAATGTAAGGAATGGGTAATGTAAATTGTTTAGTAAGGGGCTTATGAATATGGTGAGTCGTATAATTCCATAGCCCCCTAGTTTTAGGAGGAGTGCGGCAAGTAGCATAGATCCAGCGATTGGTGCTTCGACATGGGCTTTTGGAAGTCATAGATGTAATCCGTATAATGGGGCTTTTACTATAAATGCTATTAGTAGAGCGAGACTTGATAAGGCACCAGTTCAGGAGGTGGTAAGGATAGGGTGAGTTAGGTTAAGAATTATTAGATGTAGGGTACCTGTTTGGGCGTGTAAGTAAAGGATGGTGACTAGTAGAGGTAGGGAGCTGATTAGGGTGTAGAATAATAAATAGATGCCGGCGCTTAGGCGTTCTGGTTGGTTTCCTCATCGTGTGATTAGGATTAGGGTTGGGATTAGGGTTGCTTCAAATGAAATATAGAATAGTATTAGTTCTGTGGTTGAGAAGGCTAGGATAATGAATGGTTGAATTATGATAAGAGTTGTAATAAAGATTCGTTTTCGGATAAGGGGTTCGTTTTGTAGGTGGTTTTGGCTTGCTATGATTATGAGTGGTAGTAGTCAGCAGGAGAGAACTAATAGCGGAGATGAAATTTGGTCAATACCGGTTCATTGAGTTAGGTTTTTATATGGGTAGTATGTTGGGGTAAGTCATTGTAGGCTTAGGGTAGCAATTAAAATACTATGTGAGGTGGTATTAGTTCATAAGGATTTGGGGGGTGAGAGGATGGTTATTGGTAAGAGTATGATGGTTGGTATGATAATTTTTAGCATTGTAGGAGGTTTAGGTTGTGTAAGTGGTCTGAGCCGTGAGTCCGTGTAGAGGCTACGAGTATTGCTAGGCCAGTACCAGCTTCACAGGCTGAGAATGCTAGTATGAGTACAGGTATTAGGGTAAATGATGTTGCTTGGTTTTCTACTGGTCAAAGTGCTAAGGCAATATATATTGATAATATTATGCTTTCTAGGCATAATAGGGCGGAGATTAGGTGAGTTCGGTGGAAGGCTAATCCTAAGCTGCTTAAAGTGAAGGCTGAGTAGAAGCTTAAATGTATGAGTGACATAAAGAAAGTCATAGGGTTGAGCTATGATTTGATGAGCCGAAATCAACTGTCTTGAGTTAGACTAACTTTCTTTGTTTATTCTGCTCATTCTAAGGCTCCTTGTATTCATTCATAGATTAACCCTAGTGTAAGCAGGATAAGGATGGTTGAGGCTCAGGTTAAGGTTGTAGTTGGGGATGGGAGTTGGATTGCTCATGGGAGTGGAAGGAGAAGTGCGATTTCTAGGTCGAATAGTAGGAATAGGATAGCTACTGAGGAAAAAGCGGATTGAGAATGGGAGTCGAGCAGATCCTAGTGGATCGAATCCACATTCATATGGGGATAGTTTTTCGGAGTCTGGATTTATTTGAGCGAGTCAGAAATTTAGTGTAGTGAGGATAATGCTTAAAGTGAGGGATAAGGTTAATATAAATGTGATTATGTTTATTGCTCATCTCTGGGGTTACACCAGATTCTAGAGATTGGAAGTCAATTGTAATTAATATACTAGAAGAGCAAGATCCTCATCAGTAAATAGTTATGTAGAGGAATAATCAGATAACGTCTACGAAGTGTCAGTATCAGGCTGCTGCTTCGAAGCCGAAGTGGTGGTTTGGTGTGAAGTGGAATTTAATTAAGCGTAGGAGGCAGACTGATAGAAAGGAGGATCCAATAATTACGTGTAGGCCATGAAATCCTGTAGCGACAAAGAATGTTGAGCCGTATACACCGTCAGCAATTGAGAATGGTGCTTCATAATATTCTATTGCTTGTAGTGCTGTAAAGTAAAATCCTAGTAAAATGGTTAGGGTTAGTGCATGGATTGCTTGCTTTCGATTACCTTCTGTGATACTGTGGTGAGCTCATGTTACGGTAACACCTGAAGCTAGAAGGATGGCTGTGTTTAGTAGGGGGACTTCTAGTGGGTTGAGAGGTTTAATTCCTGCAGGGGGTCATTGTCCGCCGAGTTCTGGGGTTGGGACCAGGCTTGAATGGAAGAATGCTCAGAAGAAGCCTAGGAAAAAGAATGCTTCGGATGTGATGAATAGGATTATTCCGTATCGTAGGCCTTTTTGGACAGTAGGAGTGTGGTGGCCTTGGAATGTGCCTTCTCGTACAATGTCTCGTCATCATTGTAGTATAACTAGGATTATTGAGATTAGGCCGAGGATTAATAGTTGTGAGGAGTTATAATGGAATCATATGATTAATCCTGAGGTAGTGAGTAAGGCGGCCGCCGCCCCAAAAATTGGTCAGGGGCTGGGGTCGACTATATGATAGGAGTGTGCTTGGTGTGCCATTAGATGTTTTCTTGTAAGTATAGGCTTAATAGGAGTACAAAGACGTAAGCTTGGATTATTGCGACAGCTACTTCTAGTAGGGTTAAGAGGAGTAGGATTAATGTGGTTAGGATTGATACAGCTGGGATAAGCGGTAGAAGTGCGGTGGTAGCTGTGGAGATGAGTTGAATTAGTAGGTGGCCCGCTGTGAGGTTTGCTGTGAGGCGGACGCCTAAGGCTAATGGACGGATGAGAAGGCTAGTAGTTTCAATTATGATTAAGGCTGGGATTAGAGGGGTGGGAGTACCTTCTGGTAGGAGATGGCCTAGAGAGGCTGAAGGTTGGTTTCGTAATCCTGTGAGGAGGGTAGCAAGTCATAGTGGGAAGGCCAGGGCTATGTTTATTGATAGTTGTGTAGTGGGGGTGAAGGTGTATGGTAGTAGGCCTAGTAGATTAATTAACAGGAGGAACATCATTAGGGATGTTAGGATTAGGGCTCATTTATGTCCTTTTTTATTTAAGGGGATTATTAATTGTTTTGTAATTAAATTGGAGAGTCATAGTTGTAGTGTGGTGAAACGGTTTGTGACTCATCGATTGTCTGGGGTAATAAGTAATAGGGAAGGAAATAATATTGAGATGAGGATAAGTGGAATTCCTAGTAGGCATGGGCTTGTAAATTGGTCAAAGAAGCTTAGATTCATGGTCAGGTTCAGGAAGTGGTTTTGGTGGTAGTAGTGGTTTTGTTGGTTGGGGTATTAGTGGAAGTTAGTGATAAAAGTTTGGGTTGAATGAGTAGGGAGAAGGTTAATCATGATATTAATATGATGAAGAATCATGGGTTAGGGTTAAGTTGGGGCATACATTAAGGAGGGGTTAATAATCCTCTGTCTCTAGCTTAAAAGGCTAGTGCTGGTGCATAGCTTCTTAATGATTAGGATGATAGTAGTGAAGATCAATTCTCGAAATGGGTAAGAGGGGTTGATTCTACTACGATTGGTATGTAGCTATGATTAGCCCCACAGATTTCTGAGCATTGACCATAGAAGATTCCTGGTCGAGTTGTAATGAATGATGTTTGGTTTAGTCGTCCAGGGATTGCATCAGTTTTTACCCCGAGGGTGGGGACTGCTCAGGAGTGGAGTACGTCGCTGGCGGTGACGATAATGCGGATTGGTGATTCTATTGGAATAACTACACGATGGTCTACTTCTAGGAGCCGAAAGTGGCCTAGTGGAAGTTCTGTTGTAGGGATTATGTAGGAGTCGAATGATAGGTCTTTGAAGTCTGTGTATTCATAAGTTCAGTATCATTGATGTCCGATAGCTTTTAGGGTTAGGTCAGGTTCATCGATTTCATCTATTATATATAGGATTTGCAGGGATGGGAGGGCGAGTAGAATAAGTACAATGGCTGGCAGGATTGTTCAGATTAGTTCTACTTCTTGCGCGTCAACGGTGTTTGAGGAGAGTTTTTCTATAAGTATAAGTGCTAGTAAATAGAGTACTAGGCTACAGATTGCTAATGCGACTATTAGGGCGTGGTCGTGGAATTCAACGAGTTCTTCTATGATGGGTGATGAGGCGTCTTGAAAGCCAAATTGCGAGTGGTTGGCCATATGAGATGTACAGGGTTTTCACCTGTGATTTAGGCTTGACAGGGCTATGTAATTGATTTACTAACGTCTCATAAGAAAGAAGCATGAGTGGTTTGATGCGGTTGGCTTGAAACCAGCATATGAGGGTTCGATTCCTTCCTTTCTTGGACTTGGACAAAGGCTGGTTCTTCGAAAGTATGGTATGGGGGTGGACAACCGTAGATTCATTCAATATTGGTAGTAGTTAGTTCTGGTTGGAGGACTTTGCGTTTTGATGAGAATGCTTCTCAGATGATGAATATTAATATGATTACGGCGGTTATTGAGATTAATGAGCCGATGGAGGATATGGTGTTTCATAGGGTGTATGCATCTGGGTAATCAGAGTATCGGCGTGGTATACCAGCTAGGCCTAGGAAATGTTGTGGGAAGAAGGTTAGGTTGACACCTGCAAATATTACTCCGAAGTGTGCTTTAGTTCATGTAGGGTGTAGTGTGTATCCCGTGAATAAGGGGAATCAGTGGGTGAATCCTGCTAGAATAGCGAATACAGCTCCTATTGATAAGACGTAATGGAAGTGAGCAACTACATAATATGTATCGTGTAGTGCGATATCTAGTGAAGAGTTTGCTAGTACGATTCCTGTTAGTCCACCAATGGTAAAAAGGAAGATAAAGCCTAAGGCTCATAGTATTGGGGGGTTTCATTTGATAGTTCCTCCGTGTAGGGTGGCTAGTCAGCTGAATACTTTAATTCCGGTTGGGATGGCAATAATTATAGTAGCAGAGGTGAAGTATGCTCGGGTGTCTACGTCTATTCCTACTGTGAATATGTGATGTGCTCAAACGATGAATCCTAGGAATCCAATAGATAGTATGGCTCAGACTATTCCTATGTATCCGAATGGCTCCTTTTTACCTGCATAGTACGTTACGACATGAGAGATAATTCCAAATCCTGGTAAAATTAGGATGTAGACTTCTGGGTGACCAAAGAATCAGAAAAGGTGTTGGTATAGAACTGGGTCTCCTCCTCCAGCTGGGTCGAAAAATGTAGTGTTTAGGTTTCGGTCAGTTAATAGTATAGTGATGCCAGCAGCGAGAACGGGAAGAGAAAGTAAGAGAAGTACGGCGGTGATTAGTACAGATCATACAAATAGGGGGGTTTGGTATTGAGAGAGAGCTGGGGGTTTTATGTTGATGGCAGTTGTGATAAAGTTGATGGCACGTAAGATGGAGGAGACACCTGCTAAGTGGAGGGAGAAGATGGCTAGGTCTACTGAAGCACCAGCATGGGCTAGGTTTCCAGCAAGAGGAGGATATACTGTTCATCCTGTACCAGCTCCGGCTTCTACTGTAGATGATGCTAGAAGTAGTAGGAATGATGGTGGGAGTAATCAGAAGCTTATGTTATTCATGCGAGGAAATGCTATGTCTGGGGCACCGATTATGAGTGGAACTAATCAGTTTCCAAAGCCGCCAATTATAATTGGCATGACTATAAAGAAGATTATAACAAAAGCATGGGCGGTAACAATTACGTTATAAATTTGGTCATCCCCTAGAAGAGTTCCTGGTTGGCCCAGTTCTGCACGAATAAGTAGGCTAAGGGCAGTTCCAACTATACCAGCTCATGCACCGAAGATTAAGTATAGTGTGCCAATGTCTTTATGGTTGGTTGAGAATAATCATCGATTAATGAAAGTCACAGGTAAGATGGCTGAGTGTTTAGGCGTTAGGCTGTAGTCCTTTTTACAGAGGTTTAATTCCTCTTCTTATCGGTCCTGTAGTGAAGTTCATGTTGAGTTGCAAGCTCATCGATGTGCGTTAAGGGCGCACCGGGGCCTGGTAGGCAGAAGCTCGCTGGTTTGAGCGTCTAGCTGTTAATTAGAATTTTATGGGATCGAGGCCCATCTGTCTAGTTCAAGGTCCTAGCTTAATTAAAGTGTCTGGGTTGCATTCAGATGATGCAGGGTAATGTCCTGCGGATCTTAGCAGAAACTAAGAGGGTTCAACTCTTGTTTAAGGCTTTGAAGGCCTTCGGTTTTAGTTATCCTAAGTTTCTAAAAAATAGTAGTGAGGATTATTGGGGAGAGTGGTAGTAGGAGGATTGATAGTGAGGCTAGAGTAGCTAATTGAATATTTGTTGACTTATTAATGTGCCATTGTTTCATGTGGTTTGTGGAGTTTGGCGGGAGTGTGATTGTTGAATAATATGTGAGGCGGAGATAGAAGAATAATCCTAGTAGGGATAATATAGCTATGATTGTGGCTGCTATGGTCATTTTTTGTTTGGTTAGTTCTTGAATAATGAGTCATTTTGGGAGGAAACCTGTAAGGGGTGGTAAACCTGCTAGTGAGAGGAGTGCTAATATGAGGGTTGCGTTTAGTGTTGGTGTTTTTGTTCAGGAGATTATTATTGTTGATAAGTTTAGAGTTTTGATTATGTTTAGGCTTAAAAATACAGTGGCTGTTATTAGTGAATATAAGTAGAAGGTTAATAAGGTAAGTTTGGGGTTGTAGGTGATAATGATAATTATTCAGCCTAGGTGGGAAATAGAAGAGAAGGCTAAGATTTTTCGGATTTGTGTTTGGTTTAAACCTATTCAACCTCCAAGGCTTGTTGAGGCGATGGCTATAACGGTTAATAGGGTAGGGTCGAGGGAGTGTGAAGTTAAGAATAAGATAGTGATGGGTGGAAGTTTTATTATTGTTGACAATAATAGTGCTGTAGTTAAGGTTGAACCTTGAAGGACTTCAGGAAATCAGAAGTGGAATGGGACGAGTCCAAGTTTTATTGCAATTGCTGATGTTAGTAGTAGGCATGATGTTTGGTGAGTTAATTGAGTAATATCTCATTGTCCTGTGTATCATGCATTGATTATGCTTGAGAACAGGACTAGGATGGAGGCGGTTGCTTGTACTAGGAAATACTTAATTGCAGCTTCGACGGCCCGGGGGTGGTGCGATTTTGAGATTAATGGAATGATAGCGAGAGTATTAATTTCTAGGCCAGTTCAGGCTATTATTCAATGGTTGCTTGAGATTGTAATGGTTGTTCCTAGGAGTAAGCTTATATAAAAGATTAGTTTTGCGTGTGGGTTTATTAGCGAGGGAAGGGGTTAAACCATCATTTTCGGGGTATGGGCCCGATAGCTTGATTAGCTGACCTTGCTAGGAAATAATATAAAGGAAGTATGAAGAGTTTTGATCTCTTTTGTGTAGGTTCGATTCCTACTTTTCTAAACTTTCTTAGGAAATGAGAGGGCTGGTGTACCTCTATGTTCACTTTATCATAGTGACCCTTTAACGTTCAGGCACATTTCCTCAGGTAAGGAGGGAGGCCTGCGTAGCAGATTGGTATGCTAGTGTGTCAAAGACATAATGCTAGTGTTAGTGGTAGAAAATTTTTCCATAAGAGGTGTATGAGTTGATCGTATCGGAAGCGTGGGTATGAGGCACGAATTCATAGGAAGCCAGAGGAGAGGAGCAAGATTTTGGTGGCTAGGATAATTGGGAATAATTCATGTGAGAGATTCATGAAACTTGGGTTAAGAAATAAAATAGCGGTTAGTGTGTTTATTAATATGATGTTAGCATATTCGGCTAGAAAGAATAGGGCAAATGGACCGGCAGCGTATTCCACGTTGAAACCTGATACTAATTCTGATTCCCCTTCTGTAAGATCAAATGGAGCGCGGTTTGTTTCAGCGAGTGTTGAGATATATCATATTATTGCAAGGGGCCATGATGAAAAGACTATGTATAGGGGTTCTTGGGTAATGGCGAGAGTGTTTAGGGAATAATTCCCACTTAATACAATTACTGATAGGAGAATGATGGCTAATGTTACTTCATAGGAGATAGTTTGTGCTACTGCACGTAGAGCTCCGATTAAAGCATATTTTGAATTTGAGGCTCAGCCTGATCATAAGATAGAATACACTGCTAGACTAGACATAGCTAATAGGAATAGGAGACCTAAGTTTAGATCGGTGAGGGAGAAGGGGAGAGGGAGGGGAATTCAGATAGTGAGTGCTAGAAGAAGTGCAAGGATTGGTGTCATGATAAAAAGGAATGGGGATGAGGTAGATGGTCGGATGGGTTCTTTGATGAATAGCTTAATCCCATCAGCTACAGGTTGTAGTAATCCGAATGGGCCTACAATATTTGGGCCTTTTCGAGCTTGTATATAGCTTAGGACTTTACGTTCAATGAGTGTTAAGAAGGCTACTGCAATTAGAATGGGGATTGCATAGGATAAGGATATGGCAAGGAAGGTTAAAGTGGAGGATAGTGTCATGGATTATGTTTAGGCTAGGGAGAGGATTTGAACCTCTGAATAAAGGGCTTAAGCCTTTTGCATTTGCCTGGCTCTGCCACGCTAGCGGTCCCTTTTCTAGGGAATAAAGGGTTTAATGGTAGGAATCTTTTAGTAATTTAGTTGAGTTCATTACTTAAAGAGAAGGCGTGCTAGTAGTATTGGCCTTACTTTCCCGGTCCTTTCGTACTAGGGAGAGTTTATCATAGATAGAAACCGACCTGGATTGCTCCGGTCTGAACTCAGATCACGTAGGACTATTAATCGTTGAACAAACGAACCCTTAATAGCGGCTGCACCATTAGGATGTCCTGATCCAACATCGAGGTCGTAAACCTCCTCGTCGATGTGAGCTCTTAGAGGAGATTGCGCTGTTATCCCTGGGGTAGCTTGGTCCATTTATCAATTATATTGGGTCTGGTTACTGTTAGTACGTTGAGGAGTTGCTCTTGGTTAAGAAGTGTGGTCTTATTTTTGGAGGATTGGTTTTTCTCCAAGGTCGCCCCAACCAAAAAATGTAAGCCAGCATTTTTAGCTAGTGGGCCTATTAGGTTTATAGTTTATAAGCAGTGGCTACTGATTTTTAAGTTCCACAGGGTCTTCTCGTCTTATGGTTATATCCTTGCTTTTGCACAGGGAGATCAATTTCACTGATTATCTATAAGAGACAGTTAAGACCTCGTTTAGCCATTCATACAAGTCTCGATTTATGGGACAATTGATTGCGCTACCTTCGCACGGTTAGGATACCGCGGCCGTTAAACATTGTGTCACTGGGCAGGCATCACCTTCAATACTTGGTTGGCTGAAGGCTATGTTTTTGGTAAACAGTCGGGCCTTGGGTTTGCCTAGTTCCTTTTATAGATTTTAATCTTTCTGGTGGGCGCTCCTGAGTTGGTATAACAGGATAGTTTAATATTTTAATCTGGTAGGAGTGAGGATATAGGTTTGGTCTGTTAATAATGTTGGATGTAAGTTTGCGCCTGAGAGGGGAATTCCTTAGTTACTCATTCTAGCATTAATTCTTCTATAAGAATAGATTGGCCTGTTAATGGGGAGGGAATCATTTTGTTATTAAATTTTTTTAGATGGAGCTGTGACGCACTCTTTGCTGGTGGCTGCTTAAAGGCCCACAATTTATAGGGGGAATGTAATTATCCTCTGGTAGAGATTGTTTTCTTTTTTAAAGGGGCTGTACCCCCTTTAAATTGTTCTTGATCTGTTCCATTAAGGTTATAATTGTCCTGGAGGGTGATGGTCAAGAGAGAACTTAGATTCGTTTCACAGGCAACCAGCTATCACCCGGCTCGGTTGGCTTTTCACCTCTACTAACAAGTCATCCCACTCTTTTGCAACAGAGACGGGTTCGCTCATAGACTAGCTGCTTGTAAGTAGCTCGCTCGGGTTTCGGGGTGACAAGCTTAAATTCATTTTGCTTGGTTGTTTCTTGCTAAATCATGATGCAAAAGGTACAAGGGTTAATCTTTGCTATTTGTTGCTTTGTTTTTCATTATTATTTCATCTTTCCCTTACGGTACAAGGTCTCTATCGCGCCAGGATATCTTTTCTATCACCTATACTAAGTTTAGAGAATGTTTTAGTTTGTGGTTTAGAGTGAGTTTTTGTTATTAATGTTTGGATTGGTGATTGGGCTAGAGTAGGCTTCAAGACGATCTAGTGAGTGGTAGATATCTTTCAGGTGTAAGCTGAATGCTTTGTTTTAGCTACGTCTTGGTATGCTAAGTACACCTTCCGGTACACTTACCTTGTTACGACTTACCTCATCTTCAGCTCAGGATTAATATTAAAGTATTATGAATAATGTAGCTTGTGAGGAGGGTGACGGGCGGTATGTACGTGCTCCAGGGCCAGTTTAAAGGGGGCATATATTGTCCCCCTTTACTGCTAAATCCGCCTTCGGGGGGCAGTTTCATGCCCCCTTCCGTGAATTTGTCTACTGTTAGAAAATGTAGCCCATTTCTTCCGTCCCGTGGGCTATACCTCGACCTGTCTTATTAGCGGGTTTGGGCTATTGTGCTCGCTGTTGAACTCTCAGAGGAGGTGAGCTGGCGACGGCGGTATGTAGGCTGTTTTATGGCAAGGGACGGTCGGGTGTTAACGTGGGTTATCGATTATAGAACAGGCTCCTCTAGGTGGGTTTAGAGCACCGCCAAGTCCTTAGAGTTTTAAGCGTTTGTGCTCGTAGTTCTCGGGCGGATGCTTTAGTATTAGGAAAAGCATCGAGATTTAGGGCTAAGCATAGTGGGGTATCTAATCCCAGTTTGTGTCTTAGCTTTCGTGGGATTAAATTAATCAGGGTCACTAAGATCGAGGAAGGTCTTAGGTACATTTTGAGCTTATGACAGCTTAACTGCACTTCGGTCTTAGTTGTTGTGATAGCATGATGCCACTCTTTACGCCGCATGAGGTTAATTTGGGTCTCTTGTGTGACCGCGGTGGCTGGCACAAGATTTACCAACCCTTAAATTGCTATAACTAAGTCAAGTTTTCACTTATTGCTTAATGTTAATTACTGCTGAGTACCCGTGGGGGTGTGGCTAAGCAAGGCGTCTTGGGCTACAATTGGTGTGCCTGATACCTGCTCCTTTTTTCCTTAATGGGAGATTCAAGGGCATTTACACTGGGGCGCGGATACTTGCATGTATATATTTAGCAAAAATTAACGGTAAGGTTAGGACTAAGTCTTTTGTCTCTGGGTGTGTGTGACGGCCATCTTGGCATCTTCAGTGCCATGCTTTGGTTAAGCTACAGTGAC